CGAACAAATAAAAAAGTAAGAAGAAACAAAATGCAATTCGTTTCTTTTGTATACTTTAATAAATACACAATACCCATCGTTTTTTTTACCTGTTTTAGATACAATCTACAAAACAAAATTAGTAAGGGGGATAGTTCCGACACTTAGATGGATAAGTATGTATCATGATCTATAACTAGAACACTGAATATGTATGTGGACCCATATCAATTAATTTGTAGAATATATACTCATACAAATTACTCATGTGCCAGGAACCAGATTTGAACTGGTGACACGAGGATTTTCAGTCCTCTGCTCTACCAGCTGAGCTATCCCGACCATTGATGACGCACCATCCTCATTTTATTTTAATATAGGACTGGGGTCTATGTCAATTAAAAAAATGAAAAGATATTACAGATATTACAAGGTATTATCCAGGCCCTGGTCGAATTTCTTGTATCTTCAAAATGAAAACTTTATAAGTTTCAATACAGTACAAATAATACAATTAATGATATGAATTGTTAATTATTGAAATTTAACAATATTATTCAAAGATGCTCATTTGCATTTGAACACGTATCATATACACACACAAGGCTTGCCTATGATGTGATAAGAAAAAAAATTTCCGCTCAGATCTGTTTGTGAAATGTGAAAATAGTAGAGTGAGAGTGACTGAGAACTATAACCAATTATGAGTCACTAACAAAATAAGAAGATAAATAATTAGGGAGGCAACCGGGTCTTTTTGGGGATAGAGGGACTTGAACCCTCACGATTTCTAAAGTCGACGGATTTTCCTCTTACTATAAATTTCATTGTTGTCGATATTGACATGTAGAATGGGACTCTATCTTTATTCTTATCCGATTTAAAAATTTTTAAAAATAAAAAGATTTAGCGGACGGAGTCGTCATTAATCATTTTGAATTATTTGGCGATAGTATTTCAGTAAGTATACATATGTATATAGGTTTATCTTTCATCCTTTCGGAAGTTTCGATTCCTTTACTACGAACACAATGCAGCCAACTCCATTTGTTAGAACAGCTTCCATTGAGTCTCTGCACCTATCCTTTATTTATTCTCGCTTTCTGAAACCCTTGTTTGTTTTCATAAAACGGGATTTGGCTCAGGATTGCCCATTTTTAATTCCAGGGTTTCTCTGAATTTGAAAGTTATCACTTGGTAGGTTTCCATACCAAGGCTCAATCCAATTAAGTCCGTAGCGTCTACCAATTTCGCCATATCCCCCCTTTGTGATTAGTATCACACACATCATGATGCCGTTTACCCCTTATTTGTTCATTTCCCCATTTATATTATGCTATAAACGTTGAATTCATTAGATATCGATTCCTGTATTGTATTGAAAAGGGTTTTCTCCGATTTGATTTCGTATCTATCTTCTTTCATCTCTATTGGATTGGAGATCATACTTAGTCCAACCAGAAATTCAATATAGATATATACCGCATAACATAATAACATATATCTATTACTATTATAATAGATATAATATATTATATATACATGTCCCTATTTCTATCATTTTATATCATTTTTAGTGTGCACTTTTGAATACTTGAACGGTCGATTCTTTGTTTTTTCGTCTTAGGTTTCGCCTTTCCGAATGAAACCCTAGGACTGTTTCATTATGATCTGGAGTGCACTTTTCTTTTCGTATCCTTTTCTTAGGGCAGATCATAATAAAAAAAAACGACAAAGGACAATTTAGTATTATTAATTTAATACTTTCATTAATAGCCATAACTAATCGACATAACTAATCGAATAGATATAATTAATCAATTAATCATTCCGTTAATTTATAATTTAGAATTCTTTTTTAAAATGGATTTATATTTATTTATATTTTTATATTTATTTATAGTAAAATTTCAAAAAACAATATTAAATATGTATATTAAATATGTAATGTAATAGTCAAAAAATCTTAGTCTCTAATTAAACAAATTAAGATATTTATTATTGATAAACATATATTTGAGAAATAGATCTAAATTAATATATCAAAATGAAATGTTTTTGAAAATTAGATTTTCCATTTTTATTCGTTTCTATAGTTGAATTTTTCTACATTTATATCATATTTATTATGAAATAACTAAGAATAAACAGTTAAGATCTCAGTAGCAGTACTAAATTAGTATACGTGTACAATTTATATTACGTGAGCCCGCTTAGCTCAGAGGTTAGAGCATCGCATTTGTAATGCGATGGTCATCGGTTCGATTCCGATAGTCGGCTTTTCTCCATTTGTTTTAGTTTTTAGATAATTGATAATAGGAAATCTAAAGTTAAAAGCTTCTTTGCCCTTTCCTAAAGGTCACCGAGCCCCCTCTATTATTTCATAGAAACTTCCAATTTTTAATTAAAAAAAAATTTGGATTGGAGGGGCTTCGTCTCTGTAGAACAAATCAATCAAGAAAAGAGACCTTCATTTTTTTTTTATTTATATAATACAATTATATATACAATATTTCGATAA